GCTAGCGTAGCTTAATATTAAAGCATAGCACTGAAGATGCTAAGATGGGCCCTAAAAAGCTCCGCATGCACAAAGGCTTGGTCCTGACTTTATTATCAGCTTTAGCACAACTTACACATGCAAGTCTCCGCAGCCCCGTGAGGATGCCCTTAATCCCCCGCCCGGGGACGAGGAGCAGGCATCAGGCACAAATTTCTTTAGCCCAAGACGCCTTGCCACGCCACACCCCCAAGGGAATTCAGCAGTGATAAATATTAAGCCATAAGTGAAAACTTGACTTAGTTAGTGCTAAGAGGGCCGGTAAAACTCGTGCCAGCCACCGCGGTTATACGAGAGGCCCTAGTTGATAGCCACGGCGTAAAGGGTGGTTAAGGAGAGCAAATATAAAGCCGAAGAACCTCTTGGCCGTCATACGCTCCTGAGTATCCGAAGCCCCATTACGAAAGTAGCTTTAACACCAGCCCACCTGACCCCACGAAAACTAAGAAACAAACTGGGATTAGATACCCCACTATGCTTAGTTGTAAACCAAGACGTTAAAAACACAATAAACGTCCGCCAGGGTACTACGAGCGCCAGCTTAAAACCCAAAGGACTTGGCGGTGCCTTAGACCCCCCTAGAGGAGCCTGTTCTAGAACCGATAACCCCCGTTAAACCTCACCACTTCTAGTCACCCCCGCCTATATACCGCCGTCGTCAGCTTACCCTGTGAAGGACTAACAGTAAGCAAAACAGATATAATCCAAAACGTCAGGTCGAGGTGTAGCGCACGAAGTGGGAAGAAATGGGCTACATTTTCTAGCATAGAATATCACGAACGGTGTTATGAAAAGAACACCTAAAGGAGGATTTAGTAGTAAAAAGGAAATAGAGTGTCCTTTTGAACTCGGCTCTGAGGCGCGTACACACCGCCCGTCACTCTCCCCCGTCAACTCACATCAAAAGTACTTTACAAAAAAACACCGACAAGGGGAGGCAAGTCGTAACATGGTAAGTGTACCGGAAGGTGCACTTGGATCAAACCCAGGGTGTGGCTGAGACAGTTAAGCATCTCCCTTACACCGAGAAGACATCCATGCAAATTGGATCACCCTGAGCCAAACAGCTAGCTTAATCACAAAAACTAACCCAATAATATAAATAAAAAAGCATAAAATTAACACATTAAATAAACCATTTTACCACCCTAGTATGTGAGACAGAAAAGGTAATTTAAGCGATAGAAAAAGTACCGCAAGGGAAAGCTGAAAGAGAAATGAAACAATCCATATAAGCACAAAAAAGCAGAGATTAAGCCTCGTACCTTTTGCATCATGATTTAGCCAGCACTACTTAAGCAAAGAGACCTATAGTTTAAAACCCCGAAACCAAGTGAGCTACCCCGAGACAGCCTAAATGGGCCAACCCGTCTCTGTGGCAAAAGAGTGGGAAGAGCTCCGGGTAGAGGTGACAGACCTACCGAACTTGGTGATAGCTGGTTGCTTAAGAAATGGATAGAAGTTCAGCCTCGTCCCCCTTAAATCAAATAAGTAATAACATTTTTAGAATACAAGAGAAGCACGAGAGTTAGTTAAAGGGGGTACAGCCCCTTTAACCAAGGATACAACCTTACCCAGGAGGATAAGGATCATATTGTACAAAACCCGCCGTCTTAGTGGGCCTAAAAGCAGCCACCTGAACAGAAAGCGTTAAAGCTCAAACGGCTAAAAGTTTATTATCCAGATAAATAATCCTACTCCCCTAAATTTATTAAGCCGCCCCATGCCAACATGGGAGAGACCATGCTAAAATGAGTAACAAGAAGATATATCCTTCTCCAAGCACAAGTGTAAGCCAGATCGGACACACCACTGGTAATTAACGAACCCAAAAAAAGAGGGCAATGTGAATAACAAAAAAACCAAGAAAAACCCACACTCACGATCGTTAACCCCACACCGGAGTGCTATAATGGAAAGACTAAAAGAAAAGGAAGGAACTCGGCAAACACAAGCCTCGCCTGTTTACCAAAAACATCGCCTCCTGCAAACATCCAAGTATAGGAGGTCCAGCCTGCCCGGTGACAAGTTTAACGGCCGCGGTATTTTGACCGTGCAAAGGTAGCGCAATCACTTGTCTTTTAAATGAAGACCAGTATGAATGGCTAAACGAGGGCTTAACTGTCTCCCTTTTCCAGTCAGTGAAATTGATCTACCCGTGCAGAAGCGGGTATACACATACAAGACGAGAAGACCCTTTGGAGCTTAAGGTACAAATCCAACCACGTTAAGCAACTAATATAAAAGTATAAACCTAGTGAAACAATGGCATTTTACCTTCGGTTGGGGCGACCACGGAGAAAAAAAGATCCTCCGAGTGGACTGGGACTAAAACCTAAAACCAAGAAAGACATTTCTAAGTCACAGAAAATCTGACCAAATATGATCCGGCCACTAAAGCCGATCAACGGACCAAGTTACCCTAGGGATAACAGCGCAATCCCCTCCCAGAGTCCATATCGACGAGGGGGTTTACGACCTCGATGTTGGATCAGGACATCCTAATGGTGTAGCCGCTATTAAGGGTTCGTTTGTTCAACGATTAAAGTCCTACGTGATCTGAGTTCAGACCGGAGTAATCCAGGTCAGTTTCTATCTGTAACGTTACTTTTCCTAGTACGAAAGGACCGGAAAATGGGGGCCCATGCTAAAAGTATGCCCCACCCCTAATTGATGAAAACAACTAAATCAAATAAAGGGAGAACAACCCAACAAAGCCAAAATAAGGCTATACTAAGATGGCAGAGCATGGTAATTGCAAAAGGCCTAAGCCCTTTCAACCAGAGGTTCAAATCCTCTTCTTAGTTCATGCTAAACATTCTAATAACACACCTAATCAACCCCTTAGCATATATTATTCCTGTCCTACTAGCAGTAGCCTTCCTTACACTCATCGAACGAAAAGTACTAGGATATATACAACTACGCAAAGGACCAAATGTAGTCGGACCATACGGTTTACTACAACCTATCGCTGATGGAGTAAAACTATTTATTAAAGAACCTATCCGCCCATCCACATCATCCCCATTCCTATTCTTAGCAACCCCAACACTCGCACTTACACTAGCCATAATTCTATGAGCACCAATACCAATACCGCATCCTGTAATGGACCTAAACTTAGGAATCCTATTCATTCTAGCACTATCAAGTCTAGCAGTATACTCTATTTTAGGATCAGGCTGAGCCTCAAATTCAAAATACGCACTAATTGGTGCCCTCCGGGCCGTAGCCCAAACAATTTCATATGAAGTAAGCTTAGGGCTAATTCTATTATCAATTATTATCTTCTCAGGAGGCTATACACTACAAACTTTCAACACAACACAAGAAAGCATCTGACTCCTAATTCCAGCTTGACCTCTTGCTGCAATATGATATATTTCAACGCTAGCAGAAACAAACCGTGCGCCATTCGATTTAACAGAAGGTGAATCTGAACTTGTCTCCGGGTTTAATGTAGAATATGCAGGAGGACCATTTGCCCTATTCTTCCTAGCTGAATACGCTAACATTCTACTAATAAATACCCTATCAGCCATTCTCTTCCTTGGAGCATCACACACACCAACCATTCCAGAATTAACAACAATCAACTTAATAACCAAAGCCGCCCTCCTATCCATAGTATTCCTATGAGTACGAGCCTCATATCCACGATTCCGATACGACCAATTAATACACTTAGTATGAAAAAATTTTTTACCAATAACCCTTGCCTTAGTACTATGACACATCGCTCTCCCAATCGCATTTGCAGGCCTACCACCACAATTATAAAGGAACCGTGCCTGAATGCCCAAGGACCACTTTGATAGAGTGGCTTATGAGGGTTAAAGCCCCTCCAGTTCCTAGAAAGAAGGGAATTGAACCCATACTCAGGAGATCAAAACTCCTGGTGCTTCCTCTACACCACTTTCTAAGATAAGGTCAGCTAATTAAGCTTTCGGGCCCATACCCCGAACATGACGGTTAAAATCCCTCCCCTATCAATGAACCCCTACGTACTAGCCATTCTCCTATCCAGCCTAGGACTAGGAACTACCCTAACCTTCGCTAGCTCCCACTGACTACTTGCCTGAATGGGCCTAGAAATTAATACCTTAGCAATCATACCATTAATAGCACAACATCACCATCCACGAGCAGTTGAAGCAACAACCAAATATTTCCTTACACAAGCAACCGCAGCAGCAACAATCCTCTTTGCAAGCACAACAAATGCCTGAACCATAGGAGAATGAAACATTATAGACCTCTCCCACCCACTAGCAACTACAATAATTATAATTGCATTAGCTCTAAAAATTGGCCTAGCACCAATGCACTTCTGAATACCAGAAGTCCTTCAAGGACTAGACCTATTAACAGGATTAATTCTATCCACTTGACAAAAACTAGCCCCATTCGCATTAATTATCCAAGTAGCCCCTACCACCAACCCCCTACTACTTACATCTCTTGGCCTACTATCAACACTTATTGGAGGCTGAGGGGGCCTAAACCAAACACAACTACGAAAAATTCTAGCCTACTCCTCAATTGCACACATAGGCTGAATAATTATTATTTTACAATATACGCCCCAACTTACTATAATTGCACTAGGAACATATATTCTCATAACATCCACAGCATTCCTTACACTAAAACTAGCATCAACTACAAAAATCAACACCTTAACTACAACATGATCAAAAAGCCCAATCCTAGTAACAACCACGGCCTTAGCCATACTATCACTAGGAGGATTGCCTCCTCTAACAGGATTCATACCAAAATGATTAATTCTACAAGAATTAACAAAACAAGATCTCCCACTTACCGCAACAATTATAGCTATAGCCGCTCTACTCAGCCTATATTTTTACCTACGACTATGCTATGCAATAACACTAACCATCTCCCCAAGCACAACAAACAACTATACCCCCTGACGAGCTCAAACAACCCAAACTACCCTCCCCCTAGCCCTTTCAACAATAACTACCCTAGGACTTCTACCAATTACCCCAGCCATTCTTGCACTAACCACTTAGGAACTTAGGATAAAACTAGACCAAGAGCCTTCAAAGCCCTAAGTAGGAGTGAAAATCTCCTAGTTCCTGCCTAAGACTTGCGGGACTCTATCCCACATCTTCTGAATGCAAATCAGACACTTTAATTAAGCTAAAGCCTTACTAGATGAGAAGGCCTCGATCCTACAAACTCTTAGTTAACAGCTAAGCGCTCAAACCAGCGAGCATTCATCTACCTTTCCCGCCGTTAGCCGAGTAAGGCGGGAAAAGCCCCGGCAGGGTTTAATCTGCGTCTTCAGATTTGCAATCTAACGTGTACTCCACTACAGGGCTTTGATAGGAAGAGGACTTAAACCTCTGTCTTCGGGGCTACAACCCACCGCCTAAGCACTCGGCCACCCTACCTGTGGCAATCACGCGCTGATTTTTCTCTACTAACCATAAAGACATTGGCACCCTTTATCTTGTATTTGGTGCCTGAGCCGGAATAGTTGGCACTGCCCTCAGTCTCTTAATTCGAGCTGAACTTAGCCAACCTGGTTCACTTCTAGGTGACGATCAAATCTATAACGTTATCGTAACTGCACATGCCTTTGTTATAATTTTCTTTATAGTAATACCAATCCTCATCGGAGGATTCGGAAATTGACTTCTTCCATTAATAATTGGAGCCCCCGATATAGCATTCCCCCGAATAAACAATATAAGCTTCTGACTCCTGCCCCCATCATTCCTTCTACTTTTAGCCTCCTCTGGGGTTGAAGCAGGAGCTGGAACGGGATGAACTGTTTATCCGCCACTCGCGGGTAACTTAGCCCACGCAGGGGCATCCGTAGACCTAACTATCTTCTCACTACATTTGGCGGGTGTTTCATCAATTTTAGGGGCAATTAATTTTATCACCACCTCCATTAATATGAAACCTCCAGCCATTTCTCAATATCAAACACCTTTATTTGTATGAGCCGTCCTTGTAACGGCTGTCCTGTTATTATTATCTTTACCAGTATTAGCTGCTGGAATTACAATACTTTTAACAGACCGTAATCTTAACACAACATTTTTTGACCCAGCAGGAGGAGGTGACCCAATCCTTTATCAACATTTATTTTGATTTTTTGGACACCCTGAAGTCTATATTTTAATCTTACCAGGATTTGGTATTATTTCACATGTTGTAGCCTATTATGCAGGAAAAAAAGAACCATTTGGGTATATAGGAATAGTCTGAGCCATGATGGCAATTGGCCTTCTTGGTTTCATTGTCTGAGCCCATCACATGTTCACAGTTGGAATAGACGTAGATACACGTGCATACTTTACGTCTGCAACAATAATTATTGCCATCCCAACAGGTGTTAAAGTCTTTAGTTGACTAGCCACTCTACATGGAGGCACCATTAAATGAGAAACACCTATACTATGAGCCCTTGGTTTTATTTTCCTATTTACAGTAGGAGGACTTACTGGGATTGTATTAGCCAACTCATCTCTTGACATTGTTCTACATGATACATATTATGTAGTTGCACACTTCCACTACGTATTGTCAATAGGTGCCGTATTCGCGATTATAGCAGGCTTCGTGCACTGATTCCCTTTAATTACCGGATACACATTACATAGCACTTGAACTAAAATTCACTTCGGAGTAATATTTATTGGAGTAAACCTCACATTCTTCCCGCAACATTTTCTAGGGCTAGCAGGTATACCACGACGATACTCAGACTACCCAGACGCCTACGCTCTTTGAAACACAGTCTCCTCCATTGGCTCATTAATCTCCTTAGTAGCTGTAATCATGTTCCTATTCATCCTGTGAGAAGCATTCGCTGCTAAACGAGAAGTACTATCTGTTGAAATAGCTTCAACAAACGCAGAATGACTTCATGGATGCCCACCTCCATACCACACATTTGAAGAACCAGCATTTGTTCAAGTTCAATCAGATTAACGAGGAAGGGAGGAATTGAACCCCCATATACTGGTTTCAAGCCAGTCGCATAACCACTCTGCCACTTCCTTTTAAAGACATTAGTAAACTAGAAAATTACATCACTTTGTCAAGGTGAAATTGTAGGTTAAAATCCTGCATGTCTTAAGCTCAAAGCTTAATGGCACATCCCACACAATTAGGATTCCAAGACGCGGCATCACCCGTTATAGAAGAACTTCTCCACTTCCACGACCACGCCTTAATGATTGTATTCTTAATTAGCACCCTAGTACTTTACATTATTGTTGCAATAGTATCAACTAAACTTACTAACAAGTACATTCTAGATTCACAAGAAATTGAAATTATTTGAACTGTGCTACCAGCTGTAATCCTTGTCTTAATTGCTCTCCCATCACTCCGAATCTTATATCTTATAGATGAAATCAGCGACCCTCACCTGACAATTAAAGCCATAGGGCACCAATGATACTGAAGCTACGAATATACTGACTACGAAGACCTGGCTTTCGACTCCTACATAATCCCAACACAAGATCTCACCCCCGGACAATTCCGTCTACTCGAAGCAGACCATCGAATGGTCATCCCTATAGAATCTCCAGTCCGTGTACTTGTCTCTGCTGAAGACGTATTACACTCCTGAGCCGTACCATCATTAGGTGTAAAAATAGATGCAGTACCAGGACGTCTAAATCAAATTGCTTTCATTGCCTCCCGTCCAGGTGTATTCTACGGACAGTGTTCTGAAATTTGTGGGGCAAATCATAGCTTCATACCTATTGTAGTAGAAGCAGTCCCACTGGAGCACTTCGAGCACTGATCCTCACTTATGCTACAAGACGCCTCACTAGGAAGCTAAATCCGGGTTACAGCATTGGCCTTTTAAGCCAAAGATTGGTGCCTCCCAACCACCTCTAGTGAAATGCCTCAATTAAACCCAACCCCTTGATTTGCAATCTTACTGTTCTCATGATTAATTTTTCTTATCATCATTCCAACCAAAATCCTTAACCACATTTCACCAAATGAACCCACCCCAGTAAGTGCTGAAAAACACAAAACTGAACCCTGAGACTGACCATGGCAATAAGCTTCTTCGACCAGTTTGCAAGCCCGTCCTATTTAGGAGTACCCCTAATTGCTATTGCAATCGCACTGCCCTGAGTATTATATCCGACCCCATCCTCTCGATGAATTAACAACCGCTTAGTCACTATTCAAGGATGATTAATCAATCGATTCACCAATCAACTGATACTTCCATTAAATGCGGGAGGACACAAATGAGCACTACTACTTGCATCACTAATAGTATTTTTAATTACTATTAATATACTTGGACTTTTACCATACACCTTTACACCCACCACCCAACTATCAATAAATATAGGATTTGCTGTACCACTCTGACTAGCCACAGTCATTATTGGAATACGTAACCAACCAACAGTCGCCCTAGGACACCTCTTACCAGAAGGAACACCTGTTCCACTAATCCCAGTACTAATTATTATCGAAACAATCAGCTTATTTATTCGACCGCTAGCCCTAGGCGTGCGACTAACAGCTAACTTGACCGCAGGTCACCTACTCATTCAACTAATCGCCACAGCCGTATTCGTACTTCTCCCTATAATACCAACAGTTGCAATCTTAACAGCCACTGTACTATTCCTCCTAACACTGCTAGAAGTTGCAGTGGCAATAATTCAAGCTTACGTCTTCGTCCTCCTTTTAAGCCTTTATTTACAAGAGAACGTTTAATGGCCCACCAAGCACATGCATATCATATGGTTGATCCAAGCCCATGACCACTAACCGGCGCAGTCAGTGCTCTCTTAATGACATCTGGTTTAGCAATCTGGTTTCACTTTCACACAACTACCTTAATAACAATTGGAATAATTCTCCTACTCCTTACAATATATCAATGATGACGAGATATCATCCGAGAAGGAACATTCCAAGGCCACCACACCCCTCCAGTTCAAAAAGGCCTACGATACGGTATAATCTTATTCATTACATCCGAAGTATTCTTTTTCCTAGGATTCTTCTGAGCTTTCTATCACTCAAGCCTAGCCCCAACCCCAGAACTAGGAGGGTGCTGACCCCCAGCCGGAATTACTCCACTGGACCCATTTGAAGTGCCACTTCTTAATACAGCTGTCCTACTAGCATCCGGAGTAACAGTAACATGAGCACACCACAGCATCATAGAAGGAGAACGTACACAAGCCATCCAATCTCTCACACTCACAATCTTACTTGGGTTCTACTTCACAGCACTACAAGCTATAGAATATTATGAGGCACCATTTACAATCGCAGATGGTGTATATGGTTCAACATTCTTTGTAGCTACAGGATTCCATGGACTTCACGTCATCATTGGATCCACTTTCCTAGCCATCTGCCTACTACGCCAAGTCCTTTACCACTTTACCTCTGAGCACCACTTCGGCTTTGAAGCCGCCGCATGATACTGACACTTCGTTGACGTAGTCTGACTATTCCTCTACGTATCTATTTACTGATGAGGCTCATAATCTTTCTAGTATTAAAGCTAGTACGAGTGACTTCCAATCACCCAGTCTTGGTTAAACCCCAAGGAAAGATAATGAACTTAATAATTACCATCTTAATAATTACCACTGCCCTATCCCTAATCCTAGCAACCATCTCCTTTTGACTCCCACAAATAAACCCAGATGCAGAAAAACTCTCCCCATATGAATGCGGCTTCGACCCCCTAGGATCTGCCCGACTACCATTTTCTCTTCGATTCTTCCTAGTAGCAATTCTATTCCTACTATTTGACTTAGAAATTGCCCTCCTGCTCCCACTACCATGAGGAGATCAGCTTCACAACCCAACAGGAACCTTCTTTTGAGCTACAACTGTTCTTGTCCTACTTACACTAGGTCTTATCTATGAATGAACCCAAGGAGGACTAGAATGAGCAGAATAAGGGGGTTAGTCCAAACTAAGACCTCTGATTTCGGCTCAGAAAATCGTGGTTAAATTCCACGACCCCCTTATGACACCCGTACACTTCAGTTTTAGCTCAGCATTTATTCTAGGACTAATAGGCCTAGCATTCCACCGCACCCATTTACTTTCAGCATTATTATGCCTAGAAGGAATAATATTATCACTTTTCATTGCACTAGCCCTATGAGCCCTACAATTTGAATCAACCGGATTCTCTGCAGCGCCCATGTTACTCCTAGCCTTCTCTGCATGTGAAGCCAGCGCAGGCCTAGCCCTCCTGGTTGCCACCGCCCGCACCCACGGCACCGATCGCCTACAAAACCTTAATCTGCTACAATGTTAAAAGTATTAATACCCACAATCATGTTATTCCCCACAATCTGACTATCCTCACCAAAATGACTTTGAACAACAACAACTGCACATAGCCTTCTAATTGCTTTAATCAGCTTATCTTGACTAAAATGGACATCAGAAACCGGATGAACCAGCTCTAACATTTATATAGCCACAGACCCACTTTCAACCCCTCTTCTAGTATTAACTTGCTGGCTACTACCACTAATAATTTTAGCCAGTCAAAATCATATTAACCCTGAACCAATCAATCGCCAACGCCTATATATTACACTCCTAACTTCACTACAAACCTTCCTTATTATAGCATTCGGTGCCACAGAAATCATTATATTTTATATCATATTTGAAGCCACACTTATTCCCACCCTAATTATTATTACACGATGAGGAAACCAAACTGAACGCCTAAATGCAGGAACTTACTTCCTATTTTATACACTAGCAGGATCCCTACCCCTTCTAGTGGCCCTCCTCCTTCTCCAAAACTCAACAGGAACCTTGTCAATACTGATTTTACAATATTCTCAACCACTAACCCTCAATTCCTGAGGCCATAAAATTTGATGAGCCGGATGCTTAATCGCCTTCCTAGTCAAAATACCCCTTTATGGAGTCCACCTTTGACTACCAAAAGCCCATGTAGAAGCTCCAGTAGCAGGGTCAATAGTACTAGCTGCAGTCCTATTAAAATTAGGAGGGTACGGTATAATACGAATAATAGTTATACTAGACCCCCTCTCCAAAGAATTAGCCTACCCATTTATTATCCTTGCCCTATGAGGCATTATTATAACCGGTTCAATTTGTCTACGACAAACAGACCTTAAATCACTCATCGCCTACTCATCCGTTAGCCACATAGGCCTGGTTGCGGGCGGCATTTTAATTCAAACCCCATGAGGATTCACAGGAGCAATTATCCTAATAATTGCCCACGGATTAGTTTCATCCGCATTATTCTGCCTAGCCAACACCGCTTACGAACGAACCCACAGCCGGACCATAATACTAGCCCGAGGACTCCAAATAATCTTCCCATTAACAGCAATCTGATGATTTATTGCCAACCTCGCTAACCTAGCACTCCCGCCTCTTCCTAACCTTATAGGAGAAATCATAATCATCACAACCCTGTTTAACTGATCCCCCTGAACTATTATCCTAACAGGTATAGGAACACTAATTACAGCAGGCTATTCCCTATATATATTCCTAATAACTCAACGAGGGCCAACGCCAAATCACATTAAAGGATTACCACCTTTCCACACACGAGAACATCTGCTAATAGTACTTCACCTTCTCCCGGTTATCCTACTAATCACAAAACCAGAGCTCATATGAGGCTGATGCCACTAGTAAGTATAATTTAACTCAAAATATTAGATTGTGATTCTAAAAATAGAGGTTAAAATCCTCTTACTCACCGAGGAAAGCCCGAGGCAATAAGTACTGCTAATCCTTTATCCCCACGGTTAAACTCCGTGGTTTCCTCGTGCTTTCAAAGGATAACAGCTCATCCATTGGTCTTAGGAACCAAAAACTCTTGGTGCAAATCCAAGTGAAAGCTATGCACCCAACAACCCTAATTATATCCTCTTCATTAGTCCTAGTCTTAATGATCCTAATATACCCTCTACTAACCACATTAAACCCAAAACCACAAAACCCAAACTGAGCAATCACCCACGTCAAAACAGCTGTAAGCAGCGCATTCTTTATTAGCCTAGTACCACTAATAATTTTTCTAGATCAAGGAACCGAGACCATCGTTACAAACTGACACTGAATAAACACCTTAACATTTGACATCAACATAAGCTTTAAATTTGACCACTACTCCCTCATCTTCACTCCTATCGCCTTATACGTTACCTGGTCCATTCTAGAATTCGCATCCTGGTATATACACTCCGATCCATACATAAACCGTTTCTTTAAATACCTACTTCTTTTCTTAGTAGCCATAATCATCCTAGTAACAGCCAATAATATATTTCAATTATTTATTGGTTGAGAAGGAGTAGGCATTATATCATTCCTCCTAATTGGCTGATGATATGGACGAGCAGATGCCAACACAGCAGCACTGCAAGCCGTACTATATAATCGAGTAGGAGATATTGGATTAATTATATGCATAGCATGACTTGCAATAAACATAAACTCATGAGAAATTCAACAAATCTTCTTTTTATCAAAAAATTTTGACATAACACTTCCACTTATTGGATTAATCCTTGCAGCAACCGGAAAATCAGCACAATTTGGACTCCACCCATGATTACCCTCCGCAATGGAGGGTCCCACACCAGTATCTGCCCTACTACACTCAAGCACAATAGTGGTAGCCGGAATCTTTCTATTAATCCGACTCCACCCTATTATAGAAAACAACAAAATAGCCTTAACAATTTGCTTATGCCTGGGAGCCCTAACCACACTATTCACAGCTGCCTGCGCCTTAACACAAAATGATATCAAAAAAATTGTAGCCTTCTCAACATCAAGTCAACTAGGCCTAATAATAGTTACAATCGGACTTAACCAACCCCAACTAGCTTTCCTACATATCTGCACACATGCCTTTTTCAAAGCCATACTTTTCTTATGCTCAGGATCAATTATCCACAGCCTAAATGACGAACAAGACATCCGAAAAATAGGAGGCCTACACAACCTAATACCATTCACCTCAACCTGCCTCACAATTGGCAGCCTAGCGCTTACAGGAACTCCATTCCTAGCCGGCTTCTTTTCAAAAGATGCCATTATTGAATCCCTAAACACCTCACACCTAAACGCCTGAGCCCTAATTCTAACACTAATTGCTACTTCTTTCACTGCGGTATATAGCTTCCGAGTTGTTTACTTCGTCAACATAGGAACACCACGATTCTTACCCCTCTCCCCAATCAATGAAAACGACCCAGCAGTTATCAACCCAATCAAACGACTTGCTTGAGGAAGCATCGTCGCAGGACTAATTATTACATCAAACTTCTTACCATACAAAACCCCTATCATGACTATACCAACAATTCTTAAAATAGCCGCCCTATTAGTCACAATTACTGGCCTATTAATGGCTCTAGAACTAGCAACCTTAACCAGTAAACAATTTAAAATTACTCCAACGACCCAACTTCATCACTTCTCCAACATACTAGGATACTTCCCAATAATCATTCACCGACTTATCCCAAAACTTAACTTAATTCTAGGACAATCAATTGCCACCCAACTTGTAGACCAAACATGATTTGAAGCCTCAGGACCAAAAGGAATTACATCCACTCAAATTAAAATAGCTAAAGCTACTAGTGATGCCCAACGAGGAATAATCAAAACCTACCTGACTATCTTTCTCCTTTCCGCAGCCACCGCAACCCTACTAGCCACCATTTAAACAGCCCGAAGTGTACCCCGACTTAAACCACGAGTTAACTCCAGCACAACAAATAAAGTTAAAAGCAACACCCACGCACAAATAACTAACATTCCACCGCCAGACGAATATATTATAGCCACCCCACTAGTATCCCCCCGTAATACAGAAAACTCCTTCAAACCATCAACCACTCCCCAAGAACCCTCATATCAACCATCTCAAAACAACCCAATCACCAAACCAACCCCTAACAAATATATTAATACATAACCAACAACAGATCGATCCCCTCAAGCCTCAGGAAAAGGTTCAGCAGCCAAAGCTGCTGAATACGCAAACACAACAAGCATCCCCCCTAAATAAATTAAAAATAGTACTAATGACAAAAAAGACCCCCCATGCCCAACAAGCACACCACACCCAACCCCAGCTGCCACTACTAACCCAAGAGCAGCAAAATAAGGCGCAGGGTTTGAAGCTACAGCAACCAAACCAACAATCAAAGCTATTAACAGTAAAGAAACAAGATAAGTCATAATTCCTACTCGGATTCTAACCGAGACCAGTGACTTGAAGAACCACCGTTGTTATTCAACTATAAGAACCCCTTAATGGCAAGCCTACGCAAAACGCACCCCCTCATTAAAATCGCTAACGACGCATTAGTTGACCTCCCCGCCCCCTCAAATATTTCCGTATGATGAAACTTTGGATCCCTCCTAGGACTATGCCTAATTACCCAGATTCTAACAGGACTATTTCTAGCCATACACTACACCTCAGATATCTCAACAGCCTTTTCTTCAGTAGTTCATATTTGTCGAGATGTAAACTACGGATGACTCATCCGCAACATCCACGCAAACGGAGCTTCTTTCTTCTTCATCTGTATCTACTTACACATTGCCCGAGGACTATACTACGGATCATACTTATACAAAGAAACCTGAAATATTGGAGTAGTACTCCTACTTCTAGTCATAATAACTGCCTTCGTGGGCTACGTATTACCATGAGGACAAATATCATTCTGAGGTGCTACAGTAATTACCAACCTATTATCAGCAGTACCATATGTAGGCGATATACTAGTCCAATGAATTTGAGGGGGATTCTCAGTGGACAACGCAACATTAACACGATTCTTTGCCTTCCACTTCCTTTTCCCCTTCATCATCGCCGCAGCAACAATAGTTCATTTATTATTTTTACACGAAACAGGATCAAACAACCCAATAGGCATTAACTCAGACGCAGACAAAATCACCTTCCACCCATACTTCTCATATAAAGACCTTTTAGGTTTCGTAGTAATACTGCTAGCTCTTACATCCCTAGCCCTATTCTCCCCAAACCTGCTAGGAGACCCAGAAAACTTCACCCCAGCAAACCCCCTAGTTACACCCCCTCATATCAAGCCAGAATGATATTTCCTATTTGCTTACGCCATTCTACGATCAATTCCAAATAAACTAGGGGGAGTACTTGCCCTATTATTCTCAATCCTAGTGCTAATAGTAGTACCAATCCTACATACATCTAAACAACGTGGATTAACATTCCGACCTATCACCCAATTCATGTTCTGAGCCCTAGTAGCAGACATAATTATTCTAACATGAATTGGGGGCATACCAGTAGAACACCCATTCATTATCATTGGACAAATCGCATCCATCCTTTACTTTGCACTATTCCTAATTCTTATCCCCCTGGCAGGATGACTAGAAAACAAGGCATTAGGATAAGCTTGCCCTAGTAGCTTAGTTTATAAAGCATCGGTCTTGTAATCCGAAGATCGGAGGTTAAACTCCTCCCTAGCGCCAGAAAAGAGAGATTCTAACTCCCACCTCTGGCTCCCAAAGCCAGAATTCTAAACTAAACTATTTTCTGTTGCTATTATGGTTTAGTACATATTATGCATAATATTACATTAATGTATTAGTACATTAATGTATAATCACCTAAAAATCTACTTTAACCATAAAATTAATAATGAAAACTAAGATGTACATGAAGCATAAAATTTAACATGACATGAACTCCTCTTAAATTAAATAAATAGGTTAATTAACATAATTTGGTCCTCAAATTATTCCTTGAATAATTCAACTAACATTTAAACACAACTAAACATGTAGTAAGAGACCACCAACCAGTTTATTTAAAGGCTAATTATTAATGATAGAATCAGGGACATAATATTAAGAGTTGCATAAAATGAACTATTACTGGCATCTGGTTCCTATTTCAGGGACATAAACTAATAACTCCACTTTAAGATAATTATACTGGCATTTGATTAATGGTGTAGTACATAAACTTCATTACCCCACATGCCGAGCATTCTTTTATATGCATTTAGTATTTTTTATCTGGTTTCCTTTCATTTTGCATCTCACAGTGCAGGCGCAAATGGTAAATTAAGGTTGAACATTTTACCTTGCTTGCAACATTATTAATTAATGCTTGAAAGACATAACTCAAGAATCACATTAATTTATTTCACGTACATAACACATCATCATTCAACCCACACTTATACTATTATACCCCCTTTGGTTTTCACGCGACAAACCCCCTTACCCCCTACACCCAGAAAATCCTGTTATCCTTGTCAAACCCCAAAACCAAGGAAGACTTAACTGAGCGCATAAAGCCAACGAGTTGCTGTAAATGTCGACTTATTCCACCACCATGTTATATATATATATATATATGTAAATAAATTATATATATATATGTAAATAAATTATATATATATATGTAAATAAATTATATATATATGTAAATAAATTATATATATATATATGTAAATAAATTATATATATATGTAAATAAATTATATATATATGTAAATAAATTATATATATATATATGTAAATAAATTATATATATATATGTAWATAWATKATATATATATATATGTAWATAWATKATATATATATATGTAWATAWATTATATATATATATATGTAWATAWATTATATATATATATATATATGTAAATAAATTATATATATATATGTAAATAAATTATATATATATATGTAAATAAATTATATATATATATGTAAATAAATTATATATATATATGAAAATGTAAACCCATAAATTAGTATAAAAACCTGACAAATTACTAAAAATACTAATATTTCTAACACGCACC